AATTTTAAAATTTAAATTAAAGTAATTTTTTAAAATTTTATTTATTTAATTTTATATTTATAAATATTAAGAATTAAGTTAAAATAATGTTATGTCTGATAATAAGAAATAAATTGTAAATTTATTTATGAAAATAAAATTTCTAACATTAGTTTAATAATAATTTAAATTTATAATTATATATTTTAATTTATTTAAATTAAAATTTCATTGATTTTATAATTTATTAAAAATTATATATTAAAGAATTAATATCTTATTAGTTTTATTTTTAAAACATTAAATTGCAAATTTAAAAATTTTTATTTAAAAATAAGATTTAAATATATTTATAAAAATTTAAATTGAATTTTATTTAAATTTATAATTATTTATTTTAGTAAAAAAATAAGATTTATAAAATATTTTATTTATTAAACTTTGAAGGTTTAAAGTTTAAATAACTTAAAATCTTTAATTAAATTAAAATTAAAAAAAATGATAATAAAAAATTAATAAAAGTTAATATAAAAAAATAAATATTTTTATTTATAAAATTTAAAGAAAAATTAAAAAATTTGAATTTAATTGAGTAAAAAAATATAATTAAATTTATTAAATTAATGTAAATATAAATTAAAATAAATGAATTAATAATTATAATAATAAAAATAATATGTAAATTTGAATTTAAAATAGAAATAAAAATATTTATTCATTTAAATAGAAAAAAAGATAAGGGAGGTATTCTTGCTAAGTTTATAATTATTAATAAATATATAAAATTAAAATTTATAGAAAAATTTTTATTTAATATAAAAGTTATAGAAAATTTATAAAAATAAAAAAAATATATTAAAATAAATAAAATAAGAGAATAAATAATTATATATAGTAATCAAAATGAATTTTTTAAAAAAATAATAAATAATATTCAACTAGTTTGATTAATAGATGAATAAGTTAATAAATTTTTTAAATTTAATGAATTAATTATTTTAATTATTGAAATAAAATTAGATGATAAAATTAAATAATAAAAAATTAAACTTATGATTTTAATTAGTGATAAAATATAAAAAGGAATAATTTTTTGAATAGATAAAAAAATAAAAATAATATTTCAGTTTGATTGTATTGCAATAATTGGTATTCATATATGAAAAGGTGGAATACCTAATTTTAATATTATTGAAAAGTAAAAGTTAATTATTAAAAAATTTATATTAATTATAAAAAAATTATTTATAATTATTGGAAAAATTAATATTAAAGAAGCAATAATTTGAATTATGTAATATAAAAAAATTGATTTTTTATTATTTAATTTTAAGCATATATAAGAAATAAATAAAAAATTATTAATTTCTATTAAAAATCAAATTATTAAAAAGTCTTGAATAAATAAAGAAATAATTGAAAATCTTACCAGATTTATTAAAATAAAAAATTTATTAAATAAATTATTAATTATAATAAAATATTTATAAATAAAAATTGATTTTTAAAATTAAATTTTATAATATATATTAATTAATATTTTAAAATATTTTTTTTTATTATTTAAAAAATAAAAATTAGTATAATTTTCTTAAGTTAAAATTTATTAATATATTTTAATGTAAGTGTTGCATAAAAATTTTTGAAGTTTTTTGTAATAGTTAAAGTCTATTAAATATAAATAAATTATAAAAAAGGGGTGAGGGGGTGGGGTTAATTTTATTTATATTATTAATGAAAACATTTTATATATTTTAAATGTATAATTTATTCTATCAAAATAATCCTTTTATCAGGCATATCATTTTAATAAATAAGAGATCTTTTTAAAATTATCTATAATTAGGGTATGAACCTAAAAGCTTTTTTAGCTTACTTATTTAATTAATTATTTTTTAAAATAAATTTTAAGTGTTAATATTAAAATTTAATAATTTAATTGATAAAAAAAATATTAAATGTATATATATTTATTATATAAAATAGAAAAAAATGATATAATTTTAAATTAAATATTAATAATACATTAAATTAAATAATAATTAATTTAATTTTAAATATATAAAAATAATTAATTCTTTTAATTATATATAATTTAATATTAATATATAAAAAATTATTATATAATAATTATTTATTATTTATTATTATTTTAATTAAAAATTAATTATTTATATAAAATATGAAAATTTAATTATTGAAAAAAAAATAAATAAATTATTAATTTAATTAATAATTATAAATAAAATTAAATATATTAATAATTTATTAATATTATATATATAAATTAATAAAATGTTTAATAATTATATATATATATAAATATATAAATATATAAATTTTATTAAAATTAATATCATATATTTATGTTTTTTTAAAATATATATTAAAATAAAAAACTAAATTTGGGGGGAAGGGGAATATATTAAGTTTTTTATTTTAAAAATATAATTATTAATATTTTTATTTATTAATTCTTTTTATATAATTTATTTAATAATTTAATAACATTGAATAAAATTTAATTAGTAATAAATTAAATATTTAAATAATTTTTAATTTATTTCATTTAATGTTTAAAATAATTATTTAAATGTAAATTTATTATAGAAAATTATTTATGTTATTAATAAATTAAAGTGCCAGCAATTGCGGTTATACTTTAAATGAAAATAAATTTTTAATAATTAATTAATTATATATAAAAATAATTTTATAAATTAAAAAAAAATTTTTTTATGGTGAAATATAAATAAATTTAAATTTTAATTTTAAAAATTAAATAATTAAATTATATAAAATTTAAATTTAAACTAGGATTAGATACCCTATTATATTATTAAAAAAAATATTAATTATATATTAAATGTAAAAAATCATTAAAAATAAAGAATTTGGCGGTATTTTATTATATTAGAGGAATTTGTTAATTAATTTGATGATCCACGAATGGAATTACTTAATTATAAAATTTTTTATATATTGTTGTTGAAAAATTATATTATTAGATATTAATTAAAATATATTTAATTAAATAATAATAATTCAAATCAAAATGTAGATTAATTAAGATTTAAATGAATTACAATTAATTTTATTAATAGAAATTAAATTTTAATATTTAATAAAAAATGGATTTAAATGTAAATTTTTATAAATTTATAAATTGAATTATTATTTAAAATATGTACAAATTGCCCGTCATTTTCATTTTAAAGATGAAAAAAGTCGTAACAAAGTAAATATATTGGAAAATGTATTTAGTTTAATTATTAATAAAAATTTTAGTTTAATAAAAATAATTCATTTACATTGATTAGATTAATTAGATTAATTAAAGTTTTTAATAAAATATTTAATTTAAATAATAAATAATTATTTATTTTATTAATTATTTATAAATCTAAAGAAATATCTTTATTATTTAATTTTAATTAAAATTATATTATTGAGATTAATATTAATTTTAAGTTTTAATATTTAATTAGAAATAATTATTTAAATTAATAAAAAGTAATGTAAATGATAAATTTTCAAAATAATTAAAAGTAATTTTATTTTAATGTACCTTTTGTATCAGGATTTTTTAAATATTAATTTTTTTATCTTAAAATTTTTCGAATAAAAAAGAGTTAAATAATTATAAAATTTAATGTATAATGATTATTTTTAATAATTATTTAGAAAAGAAATTTTAGTCAATTTTTTAGATATCTAATTTTTTTTGATATAAATTAAATTTATATATAAATTTTAATTATAATAATTTTTAAGATATTAATTATATTTAATTTATATAAAAAATTTATGGGATAATCTATAAATTATTATTAAAATAAATTTTTTTTTAATTTGTTATAATAAATTTAAAATTAAAAATATTTTTAAAATTAAAATTTTTTTGAGATAATTTAATAATTTATAATAAAATATAAAATAAATATAAAATTTAAATTTTAATTTAATTTTTTAAAAAAATATCTTTAATAATAATGGTAATTGAAAAATAATGATAATAATTAGTATTATTTTAATAAAAAAAAAATAATAAAATTTTTAATAATAATTGAATAATATATATTTTAAGAATTAGGCTAATAAAATTTATTATTTTATTAAATAATAATAAAATTAAATTCACCTGTTTAATAAAAACATGGTTTTAAGATTTTATAATTTAAGATTTATTCTGCTCAATGATTATTAAATTAAATAGCTGCAGTATTTTGACTGTACTAAGGTAGCATAATCAATTGTTTTTTAATTGAAAACTAGAATGAAGGAATGAATGAAATTTAAACTATTTTAATTATATAATAAGAATTTATATTTTAAGTTAAAATTCTTAAATAATATTATGGGACGAGAAGACCCTATAGAATTTTATATAATTTTGAAAATAAATTTTTAAAATTATAAAATTTTAAAATTATATTTTATTGGGAGAATAATTAAATTTAATTAATTTTATTAATTTATAGTAATAACTTATTTTTTAATAAAGATTTTTTTTTATTTTAAATTATATTATAAAAACATTAATTAATGATCTAATGATTAAATAATATAATTATTATATTATTTTTAATTAAAATTAATTACCTTAGGGATAACAGCGTTATATTTTTTTTAAGTTCTTATTGGAAAAAATGATTGCGACCTCGATGTTGAATTAAAATAAAAATTAAATGAAGAAGTTTAATTATTTAGTCTGTTCGACTATTTAAATTTTACATGATTTGAGTTTAGATCGGTGTAAGCCAGATCGGTTTTTATCTATAATTAATTTAAATAATTTTGTACGAAAGGACTTTTTATTTAAAATTATTTTAAATTAAAGGAATTAAATTAATAAATATAAATTAATTTTTTATTTAATTAATATATTTAATAATTACTTTGACAGAAAAGTGTGTTAAATTTAGAATTTAATTATATGTATTTATTTTTAATATATAAGTAATAATTAAATATATTAATTATTATATTTTATTAAATATATTAAATTTATTAATTATATTATTGATTTTATTATTAAGAATTGCATTTTTAACTTTATTAGAACGTAAATTTTTAGGTTACATTCAAATACGTAAAGGACCTAATAAAGTGTGAATTATAGGTTTATTTCAGCCTTTTAGGGATGCTATTAAATTATTAAGTAAAGAATTATTTTATATTTATAAATCTAATTATAATTTATTTTATTTATGTCCTTTATTAAGATTTATATTAATAATAATTTTATGATTATTATATCCTTATTATACTAATATTTATTTTTTAAATTATTCTATTTTATTAATGATTATTTTTATAACTTTAGGTAGATATTTAATTATTTTTATAGGGTGATCTTCTAATTCTATTTATTCTATGATAGGTTCAATTCGTTCTGTTTCTCAAATATTATCTTATGAGGTAAGATTTATTTTAATTATTTTTGTTTTAATATTTTTAGGTGAGAGATATATATTAATTGATTTAATGAAGTTTCAAAAGAATTTTTGATTTTTATTAATTATTTATCCTTTATTTATTATATATTTTATTAGAATTATAGTTGAGTTAAATCGGAGACCAATGGATTTTATTGAGGGTGAATCAGAGTTAGTTTCAGGATTTAATATTGAATATTTTAGGGGAGGATTTACTTTAATTTTTTTAGGAGAATATGGAATAATTATTTTTTTTAGATTTATAAGAGTTTTATTATTTACGGATTTATTAGAAAGTTATATATTTTTTTTATTTATTAATATTTTTATTTTAGTGATTATTGTTATACGGGGATTATTACCTCGTATACGTTATGATGAATTAATGTATATATGTTGAAAAATTATTTTGCCTATAATTTTGATATATATTATTTTAATTATAAGAATAAAATATATATTAATTATTATATTAATTTAAGAAATATATTTATTTTAAAGTTAATAGAAAATTTTAATTTCTTTTTTATATTTTCAAAATATAAACTTAACAAGATCATTAACTTTATTTTTTAATAATCATTATAATTTTTTAATTATTAATATTTTAAGAAAATTAAATTTTTTCATAAATTTATTATTATTATTATAATGATAAAATATATGAAATATATTGTAGATAAAATTTGACTGATTATTATAAATGGATATTCAATTATTTGAGCTCCAATTCAAGTGAGTAATATAAATGTATTAATAAATATTCAATATAATAATTGGTTTATTGGATAAAAAGTTAAAGAATTTATTTTTAGATTAGTAAAAGGTAGGGTATATCAAATTATAATGGAAGATAGAAGAGCAATTACTCCCCCTAATTTATTAGGAATTGATCGGAGAATACCATAAGCAAAAAGGAAGTATCATTCAGGTTGAATATGAGTAGGAGTGATTAGAGAATTTGCTGGAATAAAATTATCTGGGTCTCTAAATATATAAGGATATTTAAGATTAATAATTCAGAATATTAATATAAATATTATACATCCAAAGATATCTTTTAATGAGAAATAAAGATGAAAAGGAATTTTATTTAAATTACTAGGGGTTCCTAAAGGATTTGATGATCCTGTTGAATGAAGAAAGATTAAATGTAATATTACTATAATAATTATAATAAAAGGTAAGATAAAATGAAGAGAATAAAATCGATTTAAAGTTGCATTATTAATAGAAAATCCTCCTCAGATTCATTGGACTATTTTTTCTCCTATATAAGGAATGGTTGAAATTAAATTTGTAATTACAGTTGCTCCTCAAAATGATATTTGTCCTCAAGGAAGTACATACCCTAAAAAGGCTGTAGCTATAGATATTAGATAAATTGTGATTCCGATTATTCATGTATTGAAAAGTTTATATGAATTATAATATAAATTTCGTCCAATATGTGTATATAAACAAATAAAAAATATTGAAGCTCCATTAATATGAATATTATGAATTAATCATCCAGATTTTACATTTTGAATAATATGAATAATTCTGTTAAAGGCATAATTTGTATTTGGGGTATAGTGTATAGATAATATAAATCCTCTTATAATTTGAATTATTAAAAATATTCCTAGTAATGATCCGAAATTTCATCAGTAGGAGATATTGATTGGAATAGGTAATTTAATAATTGAATTATTTATTATATTAAGTATATTTTTATTCATATAATTATTTTTATTTAATAAAATTTGTTAATATTAAAATATATATTTTTAATTATATAATTTTACGAAGTGTAGAAGATTTTATGGAACAAATTTTAATAATAGTAAATAATGAAATTATTAAATATAATATAGAAATAATTGTTAAATTATTAAAGGGATATATATATATTAAAGAAATATTTTGATAATTTATTTCATTAAATTTTATAATTAAATTTCTTTCATTATAATAAAATTTTTTTATTGAGATATATATAAAATTATAATTATAATTTAAAGTTCTGAATATTAAAATATTTATAATTATATTAGTTAATAATAATAAATTAATTTTAAAATTAGTTTTTTCATTAGAAATTATTCTAGAAAAATATATAAATATAATTAATAAACCTCTAATTATAATTAAGAATAAAATAATTGAATATAAAAAATTTGATTTTCATATTGAAATTTTAATACAAATTATAATTCTATATATAAGTATATTAATCATTATTATAATTGGGTTAAAATTTATAATATTAATAATAATAAATAAAATTAGTAATAATGAAATAATAAGTATTGTATCTATAATTATTAGTTTTTTAATCATATTAATTAATTTTATTTATGAAATTATTTAAATGTTACAAAAAATAATTTATTAAGAATATTAATTTTGGAGATTAAAAGTATAATTTAGGATTATTTTTTTGAATATAATAAAATTTATACTATTAATTTAAATAATAAATTTTTTTAATTTACAAGATTAATGTTTTATTTTAAACTATATTAGTTATTTATATTGATATATTTATTTATATATATATATATTTAATTATTTTAATTATATTAAGTTTATTATTTAAATATATATTAGTAATTTTAATAATAATTGAATTTATAATTTTAAGAATTTTTATAATTATATATTTGATTTTTAATTTAGTTAATTTAGAAGTTTTTGTAATTTATTATTTAGTATTTAGAGTTTGTGAAAGGGTATTAGGTTTGGCATTATTAATTTTAATTAGTCGATTTCATGGAAATGAATTATATTATTTATTTAATATTAATAAATTTTAATAATTTAAATTAAATAATATTTAAAATATGATAAAAATAATTTTTGTTTTATTATTTATATTTATTTTTTTAATTTTAAATAAAAAAGTTATATTTTTTTATAATATTATTTTTATGTTAAGATTTGTTTTTATTTTTAAGTTTATATTTAAAGATGAAATTTGAATTAATATAAGGTTATATTTTGGATTGGATTTTTATTCTTATTATATATTAATTTTAAGATTATGAATTTTTGGTATAGTATTTATAGTTATTCAATTAGAAGGTGATAAAAATAATGAAAGTAATATAAGATATATTAATTATGATAAAAAGTTATTAATATTTCTAATTATATTAATAATTTTATTTATTTTTTTTTGTTCTTTAAATTTATTATTATTTTATTTAATGTTTGAATTAAGATTAATTCCTATATTTATTATAATTATTTATTGAGGGATAAATTTTGAACGATTAGTTGCTTCTTATTATTTATTAATATATACTATATTAATTTCATTACCTTTATTAATTTATTTATTTAAATTATTTAAATTTAATGGATCATTTGATTTTAATATAATAATAATTATTAAAATTAGAATAAATTTAGGTATATGGGATTATTTAATTTTATTTTTAGCTTTTTTTATTAAACTTCCAATTTATATTTTTCATATTTGATTGCCTAAGGCTCATGTTGAAGCACCTGTTTATGGATCTATAATTTTAGCAGCAATTTTATTAAAATTAGGGGGATTTGGATTATTGCGATTTATAAAAATATTTATTTTAATTAGATGTAAATATAATTATTTAATTATTAGGGTAGGTATAATTGGATCTTTATTAGTTAGATTAATTTGTTTAATTCAAATTGATATAAAAAAATTAGTAGCTTATTCATCTATTGTTCATATAAATATTTTAATATGTTCTTTATTAACTATAATAAATTTAGGATTTGTGAGAGGATATATTTTAATAGTATCTCATGGTCTTTGTTCTTCGGGATTATTTTATATAATTAATTTATATTATGAACGATCTTTGAGACGATTAATATTTTTTAATAAAGGTATAATAAATTTATTTCCTTTACTAATATTTTGATGATTTATATTATGTATAGCAAATTTTTCATTTCCATTTTCTTTAAATTTTTTTAGTGAAATTTTTTCTATTAGTGTCATTATTAGATGAGATATTATATTAATAATTTTTATAATATTGATTTGTTTTTTTAATAGGGCTTATTCATTATATTTATATTCTTATATTCAACATGGTTTTATATATTATGAAGAAAAATTTTATTTAATTTATGTAAAAGATTTTATAATTTTATTTATTCATATTAGACCTTTAGTTTTATTTATTATAAATTTAGGTTTATTTTATTAATATAATAATTTATTTAAGTAGTTTAATTGAAAAAATATTAATTTGTGGGGTTAAAGTTATAAAATAGTTTATCTTAAATAATTATAAATTTATTAATTTATTTTTTTTTTTCATTTTTTTTTTTTATATATATATTTTTTTTTAGAATTTTTTTAAATTTATTAAATTTAAGTTATATATTGGAATGAATATTATTTAATTTAAATGGTGTTAATTTAGAATTTTTTTTTTTAATTGATTGAATTGCTTGTTTATTTATTAGAGTAGTAATATTAATTTCTTCAATGATTATATTATATAGAATAATTTATATAAAAGATGAAATTTATTTAGATCGATTTGTTTATTTATTAATTTTTTTTATTATATCAATGATTTTAATAATTATAAGTCCTAATTTAATTAGAATTTTATTTGGGTGGGATGGTTTAGGATTAATTTCTTATTGTTTAGTAATTTTTTATCAAAATTATAATTCTTATAATTCTGGAATAGTTACAGTACTTTGTAATCGTATTGGGGATATTGGTCTTTTAATAGCTATTGGTTTAATATTTATATTTGGAAGATGAAGAATATATTTTATAGATAAAAAATTTTTATTAATTTTAATAATAATTTTTTTAGCATCAATTACAAAAAGAGCTCAAATTCCTTTTTCTATATGATTGCCTATAGCTATGTCAGCTCCAACCCCTATTTCGGCATTAGTTCATTCATCTACTTTGGTAACTGCAGGAGTTTATTTAATAATTCGATTTAGAAATTTTTTTTTTAATAGTTTAATTATTAAGATTTTATTTTATTGTTCAATTTTTACTATATTTATGTCAGGATTAATAGCTAATTTTGAAAATGATTTAAAAAAAATTATTGCTTTATCAACATTAAGACAATTAGGATTAATAATGATGATTTTAAGATTGGGAGGAGTAATATTAGCTTTTTTTCATTTACTTATCCATGCTATTTTTAAATCTTTATTATTTATATGTTCTGGAATTATAATTCATTTAATGAATAATAATCAAGATATTCGATTTAGAGGTAATTTAAATGAATATATTCCTTTTACTATAATAAGATTTTATATTTCTAATTTATCTTTAATAGGATTTCCTTTTTTTTCAGGATTTTATTCAAAAGATTTAATTATGGAATTAATTTATTTAATAAATATTAATATATTTATGTTAATTATAATTTTATTATCATTATCTTTTACAGTTTCTTATTCTTTACGTTTATTTTATTGCATTTTTTTTAGTCAAATAAAAAGGAATATATTTTATTATTATAAGGAGAATAAATTAATAAATTTTTCAATATTAATTTTAATAATTTTGAGTTTATTAAGGGGATCATTATTAATATGAATATTTTTTTTTGATAATTATTTTTTATTTATAGATATTTTTATTAAATTGATTACATTAATTATATTAATTTTTGGAGGATTGATAAGAGTGTTTTATGTAAAAAATTTTATAAATTTATATTTTATTAGTTATTTTTTAAGATCTATATGATTTTTAAATTATATATATATATTAAATTATAAATTTTTTATAATTTTTAGATTTAAAATTTATGAATTAGATAAAAGTTGAATTGAATTTATAAGAAAAAATTTATTATTAAATTTTATTAAAGAAATTAAAATTTTTTTAAATTTATATAAAATTTTTATATTTATTTTTATTATTCTATTAATTATAATTTTATTTTATATATAAATAATTATTAGAATTATTTATTTAAATAATTTAAATAGCTTATAGATAAAGTATAATATTGAAGATATTATGAAAATAAATTTTATTTTTAAATAATTTATAAATAAATAATTATTTTTTTTATAATGAAAATATAATGTTTTTAATAAACTATATAAAATATTTTTAAGAAATAAAATGATATATTCATTAATTATTGAATTAGAAGTTCAATTTATAATTATTTCTATTAAAATATTAAATAAGTATTTAATTGGAAATTTTTTTTCATTTAAATTATTAACAATAATTAACCTCTGTTTGGTTTCAATTAAATTAATTTAATTTTTCTTTTAGATTAATTTTTAATTAATCAGAATTTTAAGTCGAAATTAAATGTAATTTTTACTTTAAAAGATATTTTTATAATTAATTCATTATTAAGATTTATAAATTTTTATATATTATTTTTAAATGCAATTTAAATGTTATATTATTTAACTAAAATCCTTTATTTTTATTATTATTGTGAAATATATATTTAATTTTTTCAATCAATTGATTTTTCAATATATTCTATTATTAAACCAATGATTAGAATTAATAAAAATATTAAGGATGTAAAAATTGTGATTTTATTAAAAAATATATAAATTAATGGAATTAATAAAGTAATTTCAATATCAAAAATTAAAAAAATTAATCTAATGATAAAAAATTGAATGCTAAAGGGTAAACGAGAAATTGTTAGGGGATCGAAACCACATTCAAAAGGTGATATTTTTTCTCGTGATTTATTAATTTTAATAGAAAAAAATAAATTAATTATTAAAATTATTAAAGATAAAATAGTTAATATTAAAATTATTAATATAATTGATATAATTATTTATATTAAATTAAATTAAATTTTTTAATTGGAAATTAAATGTAATTATTAAATTATACTATATAAATTTTATATTAGTTTAATTTTATTTTTATTGAATAGTTAATTATTAAATAAAATAAATATAAAGATGAAATAATATATATATAAGGATTTAATTTAATTATTTAGTTAAATTTAATATCTTCATCAGTAAATTGAAATATAAAGAAATAATCAAATTACATCAACAAAATGTCAATATCATGAGGCTGCTTCAAATCCAAAATGATGGATTTTTCTGAAATGAAGTAAATTAATACGATATATGCAAATTAAAATAAATAAAGTACCAATAATAACATGAATTCCATGGAATCCTGTAGCTATAAAAAAGGTTGAACCATAAATTGAATCTGCAATTGAAAAGGGGGCTTCATAATATTCAATTATTTGTAATAAAGTAAAATAAATTCCTAATAAAATTGTAATTATTAATCTTTTATAACTTTCATTAAAATTTTTATTTAATATTGAATGATGTGTTCATGTAATTGTTATACCTGATGAAATTAAAATAATTGTATTTATTAAAGGGATATCATAAGGATTAAAGGGTTTAATTCCTATTGGAGGTCATAATTGTCCAATTTCTATGGATGGAGATAAGGATGAGTGAAAATAAGCTCAAAAGAAGGAAATAAAAAAAAAAATTTCTGAAATAATAAATAAAATTATTCCTAATTGTAAACCTTGATAGACATAAAAGGTATGTCATCCTTGAAAGGTTGATTCTCGAATAATATCTCGTCATCATTGATATATGCATAAGATAGTACAAGGAATTGAGATTGAAATTATGTAATTAAATTTATGAAATCATATAATTATTGAAATTAAATTATTAAATAATCTAAGAGATATAATAATAGGTCAGGGACTAATAGAAACTAGATGAAAGGGGTGATTTTGATGAATAATTTTTGGCATATTTTAAAATTAGTTTAATTTTAATAAAATTATTTAGATTTCTCTTCTATATAAAGTAGTTAAAATTGAAAATACATATGCTTGAATTATTGAAACAGATAATTCTAGAATTAATAAAAGGAATTGAGTAAAAATTGTAATTAAAAAAATTATAAAATTATTAATAAATTGATTTGAAGATCCTAAAAGAGATATTAATAAGTGCCCTGCAATTATATTAGCTGTTAAACGAATAGCTAAGGTAAAAGGTCGAATAATTAATCTAATAGTTTCAATAATAACTATAAATGGTATGAGAATAGGGGGTGTTCCTTGTGGAGTTATGTGGGAAAAAAAATCATTTATATAATTAAAAATTCTAAAAAGAATTATACTAATTCATAAAGTTAAAGTTAGTGATAAACATAATCTTAAATGACTTGTGGCTGTAAAAATATAAGGAAATAATCCTATAAAATTATTAATTATAATAAATAAAAATAAACTTATAAAAATAATTAAATTAGATTTAGAATAATTAATTAAAATTTTAAATTCTTTTAGAATTAAATTTACAATTAAATTATTTAATATTTGATAACGTGACGGGATTAGTCAAAATTGGAAAGGAATAATTATTAATATAATAATTATTCTTAATCAATTTAAAGATAAATTTATTCTTGAAGAGGGATCAAAAATAGAAAATAGATTTATTATCATTTTCATATTCATTTATTAAAAATTAAATGATTTAAATTATTTATTTTAATATTTTTTATAGATATATAGGAAAAATATAATATGTTTACTATTATAAATAAAGAAATTAGGGTAATTGTAAAAATTAAAAATCATATACTTGGTATTATATGTGGAATTAAGGAATATTTATTTTTAAATATTTTTAAATTGACAATTTAATGTTTATAAATTTAAACTAATTCTTTTCATTAAAAATAGTTGTTAATCTATTATAATTTGATTTAAAAAATCAAAACTTACTTTTTCGGTCATTTAATGTTATTTATTATTATACATTATAATAAATTATATTTAATTAATTTAAATTATGAAAATAAGGTTAAATAAAATTAGAATGAAATTTAATTTTTTAAAAAGATTTTATTCAATTTTTAAAATAAAAAAAATTAGTTGATTCAATTACAATTGGTATAAAACTATGATTTATTCCACAAATTTCTGAACATTGTCCAAAATATAAACCTGGTCGATTTATAATTAATATAGATTGATTTAATCGTCCGGGGGTTGAGTCTATTTTAATTCCTAAGGATGGAACTGTTCATGAATGAATTACATCTATGGATGTAGTAATAATACGAATAGGATAATTAAAAGGTATAATACATCGATTATCAACATCTAATAAACGAAATTCATTATGGTTTAATTCATTAATATAAATTATAAAGGAATTAAATTCAATGTTTAAAAAATCTGAATATTCATATCTTCAATATCATTGGTGTCCAATAGTTTTAATAGTTAATTTATTTTTATATATTTCATCAGTAAGGTATAAAATTTTAATAGAGGGAATGGCAATAAAAATTAAAATTAGTATAGGTATAATTGTTCAAATTATTTCAGTTATATGTCTTTGAAAAAGATAACGATTATTAAGTTTATTTTTAATTAATAATATTATAATATAAAAAATTAATATTATGATAAAAATTAAAATTGTTATAGTAAAATCATGGAAAAAAATTATTATATCATAAGATGGTGAATTTGAATTTTGTAAAGAAAATAATCAAGTATTAATTTTTAATAAAAGATTTATAAAATCTTTATTTATAGAATTTAAATCTATTGCACTAAAATTCTGCCATATTAAATTTTAAATTAAAATTATTTATTTAAAATATAATTTTAATTAATAATTAAATATAATTTTTATTTACTTTTAATAAATTTTAATTAAATTTATTTTAATTTTATATTTAAATAGATGGGATTTCATTATATCTATGATTAAAAGGTGGGTATTTATTAAATCATTCTAATGAATTATTTAAGAAAAATATATTTAAAATTATACGTTTTGATGATAAGGCTTCTCAAGTTAAAAATACTAAAAAAATTAGTCTAATAATGGAAATTAGTGAACCAATAGATGAAATAATATTTCATGATAAATAAGAATCAGGATAGTCCGAGTAACGACGTGGTATTCCTCTTAATCCTAAAAAATGTTGGGGGAAGAAGGTTAGATTTACTCCAATGAATATAGAAATAAATTGTGCATTAAGAAGATAATTATTTAAGGAGTATCCAGTTATTAAAGGAAATCAATGAATGAATCCAGCAATAATAGCGAAAACTGCTCCTATTGATAAAACATAATGAAAGTGTGCTACTACATAATATGTATCATGAAGAATAATATCAATAGAAGAATTTGATAATATGATTCCCGTTAATCCTCCTATAGTAAATAAAAAGATAAATCCTATTGTTCATCATAATGATGAATTATAATTGATTTTAGTTCCATGTAAAGTTGTAATTCATCTAAAAATTTTAATTCCTGTGGGAATTGCAATAATTATAGTAGCAGAGGTAAAGTAAGCTCGTGTATCTACATCAAGTCCAATAGTAAATATATGATGAGCCCATACGATAAATCCTAGAAATCCAATTGCTATTAATGCATAAATTATTCCTAACACTCCAAAAGTTTCTTTTTTTCCTCTTTCATTTATAATAATATGGGAAATTAAACCAAATCCAGGTAAAATAAGAATGTAAACTTCTGGATGTCCAAAAAATCAAAATAAATGTTGATAAAGAATAGGATCTCCTCCTCCTGAGGGATCAAAAAAGGATGTATTTAAATTTCGATCAGTTAATAGTATAGTGATTGCTCCTGCGAGGATAGGTAAAGATAATAGTAATAAAATTGCTGTAATTAAGATAGATCATACTAAAAGAGGAATTTTATCTTTAGTTATATTTTTATGATTTATATTTAAAATTGAAGAAATGAAATTAATTGCACCTAAAATTGAAGATATTCCAGCAATATGTAAAGAAAAAATAGTTAATTCAATTGAAGGACCATTATGAAAAATATTAGAAGCTAAGGGGGGATATACTGTTCATCCTGTTCCTCTTCCTTCATTAATAAAATTTCTTAATAAAATAAATATAATGGATGGTGGTAAAAGTCAAAATCTTAGATTATTTATACGTGGATATGCTATATCAGGAGTTCCTAATATTAGAGGAATTAAAAAATTTCCAAATCCTCCAATTATAAAGGGTATAACTATAAAAAAAATTATAATAAATGCATGACTTGTTACTAAAGAATTATAAATTTGATCATTATTAATTAAATTATTAGAGGAACCTAATTCTAATCGAATAATTATACTTATTGATGATCCAATTATTCCTGCTCAAATAGCAAATAAAAAATATAAAATACCGATGTCTTTGTGATTAGTTGAAAAGAGTCATTTTTTCAT